AAAGCCTCTGTAACGGTCGGACGATAGTAAAAAGTCATAGCAAAACCCGTAGCTACTTGTACTAAAAAACAAGTAAGTGTGATTCCTCCTAGACAATAAAATATATTGACATGAGGAGGAACGTATTTACTAGTTATATCATCTGCAATCGCCTGAATCTCGAGACGCTCCTCGAACCAATCATATACTTTATTGAGATAGGTAAACCAAGGGGACTCCCCCTCTGAGAACCGTATATGAGAATTTCATCTCGTACGGCTCAAGCAGAAACACCAAAATACTGATTGCAGTGGATATGTAATAGAAAGTTTGAAACTTCTTATTTATCCACTTGATTCAATCGTCTCTGAAGATACGAAGGAAGCAAAATCCGAAATCTTTTCTTTGTTGTGATGAGAATGCCAAAATATCAAGTCAGCTCATCTGTCTTTATGTTGATTGTTACAGGCCTCTTGAATTTTCTATTCCCCTATTTATTTGTTATTTGATTTGTTGTTTTTGTTTGTGCGTAATGTGGATTGACTATTGTTTACTATTTTTTTGATAGGAATTCTCTTGTTGAGACCCTATGAATCGATTGAAACCTCAGATTCATACTAGAACCACGATGATTCAATAAAACCCAAAAACTAAGACCAAGGGTTCTATGAGTAAGAACTATTTGATCATCACTTATTCAATGAATAGATGTAATGACTAAAAATTCAGAGAAAGGGTTGTCCTTCGGTCAAAATAAGCATGATTCTAAAGGAAGATAAATCGTTCAATTTATCAAATACCTCTTTGTTTGAAAATTTTTTGAAGTCCGGTCACGAGGTTTGAATAGTAGGTATGAATCATAGTTCAAATATTTCTTGATCTATTCCATAAATTCCGTGCTCCAGATACTAGGATGAATATCCGACGAGGCAGAACCGTCTCTATCGAGATGACAGACCCATGCTCTGTACGATCAATAGGATCAATTATAACAAGTCGCACACTCATATTCCGGAAATACCGAAACAACGGAATTCCACGGTCGAACTACCAGAATGGACTATAAATCTGAGTCCTAAGTGATTCATTTTTGATTGAAAAGCTAGGGCTTCGTGGTTCTTATGGACCTAACTCATTGAAATTCCATCCAGTAAAACGGAAGAATTATAAATCTCTAAAATAATGGATAGGAATATCGCAAATAGAGCCATTGCGACACCCATAAACGGGGCGGTTCCCCATCCAGGAGCCACTTTACCATATTCCGAATTCAATGGTTTCAATAAATCCCCTATAATAGTTCGTCTTGGCCCAGATCTAGAACTACCCTCAACGGTTTGTGTAGCCATAAATACTATAGTGCATTGGTTGAGATCTGTTGACTTTGTATACTATTCCGTTGTAAATAAACGATCTTATCGTAGCATAGATCCGTCGTGGTCTTGAAATTCTCTAATAATGGAAACAGCAACCTTAGTCGCCATCTCCATATCTGGTTCACTTGTAAGCTTTACAGGGTACGCCTTATATACCGCTTTTGGGCAACCCTCTCAACAACTAAGAGATCCATTCGAGGAACACGGGGACTAATTGAAGTAATGAGTCCCCATATGGGGACTCATTACTTCAATTAAGATAATGAAAAATCATTTCATCTTTTTAGTCGGGACCCTAGGCGGGTCTCGAAAAAATATAGCGAAAAAGATTATCCCTAAAGTCGAGACTAACAGGAATGTATAAACCAATGCTTCCATAGATTCGATCGTGGTTTACAATTATAACTTCCACACCTGTTCATTTGGGATTATTTCCCAGATAAAGAAAGTACAAGAGCAAAGAAAGGCGATGATTAAAATCAATATTTCTACGGTACCTTATGTCAAATCATAAAATGAAATATAGAGGCGAAAGATACCAGAGCAATGTTGTATCAGACTACCTGTCTCTTTGTAGTTGGATCTCCAAGTTTTTGGAATGCTCCAAATTCCACTTGAGCATCCAAATCTGGGTCAATACCAGCAAAAACATCTCTGAACAAGGTTCTAGCGCCATGCCAAATGTGTCCGAAAAAGAAGAGCAAAGCAAACGTAGCATGTCCAAAAGTGAACCAACCCCTTGGACTGCTCCGAAAAACACCATCGGATTTCAAAGTAGCACGATCTAATTCAAAAATTTCACCCAATTGGGCACGTCTAGCATATTTTTTCACAGTAGCCGGATCGCTATAGCTGACTCCATTGAGTTCGCCACCATAGAACTCAACAGTTACACCCACTTGTTCGACACTATACTTTGATTCTGCCCTTCTAAAAGGAACATCGGCTCTCACAATTCCGTCTCCGTCTACCAAAACTACCGGAAATGTTTCAAAAAAAGTAGGCATACGACGTACAAAAAGTTCACGCCCTTCTTTATCTCTAAAGATAGGGTGTCCTAACCATCCAACAGCTATTCCATCCCCGTTGTCCATTGAGCCTGCTCTGAATAATCCACCTTTCGCCGGATTATTACCGATATAATCATAAAAAGCTAATTTTTCGGGAATTTTAGACCAAGTTTCCGATAAACTCAGATTTTCGGCTAGACCGGCGCCAACTCTTCGATATATTTCTTGCTGAAAGTATCCCTGATCCCACTGATAACGAGTGGGACCAAATAATTCGATCGGGGTAGTTGCTGAACCATACCACATAGTTCCAGCAACAACGAAAGCTGCAAAAAAGACAGCAGCAATACTGCTGGAAAGGACAGTTTCAATATTGCCCATACGTAATCCTTTGTATAGACGTTGGGGTGGGCGGACACTAAGATGGAATAGACCCGCTAATATACCCAATGTACCTGCTGCAATATGATGAGAGGCTATTCCCCCCGGAACAAAAGGATCAAAACCTTCCGCGCCCCACGCTGGATTTACAGATTGTACTTTTCCGGTTAGGCCATAAGGATCGGACACCCATATTCCAGGACCATACAAGCCTGTTACATGAAATGCGCCAAACCCAAAACAAGCCACCCCTGAAAGAAATAAATGAATTCCAAAGATCTTGGGCAAATCCAAAGAGGGTTTTCCTGTACGTTCATCACAGAATATTTCTAGATCCCAATACACCCAATGCCAGATAGCTGCTAAGAAGCACAAGCCAGAAAACACAATATGTGCCCCGGCCACACCTTCGTAACTCCAAATACCCGGATTCGTTATAGTTCCTCCTGTGATACTCCAACCGCCCCATGAATTGTTTATTCCTAAACGAGTCATAAAGGGTATAACGAACATACCCTGTCTCCACATTGGATCAAGAACGGGGTCAGAAGGATCAAAAACTGCTAATTCGTATAGAGCCATCGAACCGGCCCAACCGGAAACTAGAGCTGTATGCATTATATGGACAGAAAGCAGCCGACCGGGATCATTCAATACGACGGTATGAACACGATACCAAGGCAAACCCATGGAAATACCCCTTTCTCAAAGAAAAAATAGACACTATGTAACTTTATCACATTGGAAATGACTATGCTATGGACCTCACCTTTTTTATTGGATTATCTCGAAACAAGGGTGAATATTTATTCTGTTCCGTTGGTAATAATTGAACAATTTTGTTCGTAGGAACAAAGAGAAGCAGATCTATTCTATATCCAATAAGTACCAATACGCAATGGGGATTAATCCTATTTTTTGTGAGCGAATGGATAGATACTTGTTTATCATTCGAACGATCCGTTCGTAAGAATTTTCCTTTATTCTGTCTTCCTCCATGAATCTTCCAATTTATCGATAAAATACGATAAACGGACAATATTATGAAGACAATAAACCCATTTTACGTTTCCACATCAAAGTGAAATAGAGTACTTAACTCCTTTTTCTTTCATTTAATGCCCATTGGTGTTCCAAAAGTACCTTTTCGGAGTCCTGGAGAGGAAGATGCAGTTTGGGTTGACGTATAGTGTGACTTGTCAGACCTATTGGGTCATATGGGATTTCCCCGTTCTCTCCTCCGATCGAGATATCCTCTGTTTCGCCCAAGAAAGATTGATTGAACCATCAATAATTCGAAGCGTGAAGTGCAATTAGATCAATTTATTTGGTTGGGGGATCAATATTATCAATTCAAAAATTTGATGGTTGGCTTGGACCAATAAAATGAAGTATACAGGCTCCGTTCAGAAAATACCAAGGCAATCCATGTATGATTACCACCCTATCTTAAATGATTTATACCATATGAGTTATCTCAAACTGCCAATCAAAGGAATAATATGATGAATACATCGAATATTTCGTGGAAGGCATGAAAATGAAACAAATTGAAAAAAGAAGTCATAGCAAAAAGAAGTGGTACTGGAATCATTTGTCCTATATGTGCAAATACAATTCGGGCAGATCTTTACCTGGAGTAGAGCATAAACCTAAAAGAGTTGAAGAGGCCCATTCGGGAACAAGAAAATTACATTGTGATTTGGATCTCGATGAAACAATACATCAATGAGAGGTTAGTTCAATAAGTTCAGCAAAGTCTTTTTTATAGGGAAGCAGGTCAAAACTCATGTTTTTTGAAAAATGGAAGAAAAAGCCCTTTCATTAGTAATAAGGTAAAAAGCCTGCTACGAAAAAAGAAATAGGGCTGGAATCAACACATTCTTTTCTCAATTTTGATTTTTTGAACCGTATGCATCCAAAGGTGCGTGTACGGTTCCTAAGGAATAGAACTTTATCCTAATCAACCGACTTCATCGAGAAAGATTACTTTTTTTAGGCCAAGAGGTTGATAGCGAGATCTCGAATCAACTTGTTGGTCTCATGGTATATCTCAGCATAGAGGATGATACCAGGGATCTGTATTTGTTTATAAATTCTCCCGGCGGATGGGTAATCCCAGGAATAGCTATTTATGATACTATGCAATTTGTACCGCCTGATGTGCATACAATATGCATGGGATTAGCCGCCTCAATGGGATCTTTCATCCTGGTTGGAGGAGAAATTACCAAACGTCTAGCATTCCCTCACGCTTGGCGCCAATGAGTTTTTTTATTTGAGAGAAAAAAAGACTATGCCTTCGTCATATGGAATATGAATAAAATTATTAAGTAATAATAGCATGGCATTTCAAGTTCGATATGAGCAAACTATTATTATTTTTTCATAATATGAGATTTTGTATCGAGATAGTAGTATGAAAGAAAGGTTATTTCCGATTTGATCTTATGTATTGGGGTCCATTTCAGCGTCACAAACCTTTTTGCTTCCACACCAGAAGTCTCTTTCCAATATTTATGTTATGAAAGAGTGTGAAAATAAATAAAATAAAAAAAAAAGATCATTTTTGACTTATTCTTATTTGATCGGATCAGAAAGAAACTTTGGGATTGCTGAATCACAGACGAGATAAATATATAAAGCAACGGAACCATCATAGTATTTTTTGATTACTCCGAAAGGAAGGATGGTAAATGGATCATTCAACGATCTGGGTCTGATAGATTCGATTTTTCTCTTTCTTCAATGAAAAAAGAGAAAAAGAAATTCCATTGCGGAGCCGTATGCAATGCACAAAAGATGCCTGTACGGTTGTACAATTCTATTTCTCCCTGCTTGTTATTCTTTATACCTTCCCTTCGCGCAATCATGCGAGATAGAGGAATCGTTCATTATGTTATATCATCAGGGTTATGATCCATCAACCTGCTAGTTCTTTTTATGAGGCACCCACAGGGGAATTTATCCTGGAAGCGGAAGAACTACTGAAACTCCGCGAAATCCTCACAAGGGTTTATGTACAAAGAACGGGCAATCCTTTATGGGTTGTATCCGAAGACATGGAAAGAGATGTTTTTATGTCAGCAACAGAAGCCCAAGATCATGGCATTGTTGATCTTGTAGCGGTCGAAAATACCAGGGATTTCACATAAATCTTTAATTCCATTTCGAATCATAATTTGAATGAACCATTATTTGATCTTTTATCTTCTTACCTGGGTAAAATATTAAATGGAAGTAATTCATAACCGTCCGGTTAGGATCGATCTAAACCAGCCCATTCTGTATATGATTCAGCATGCCAACTATTAAACAACTTATTAGAAACACAAGACAGCCAATCAGAAATGTCACGAAATCCCCTGCTCTTCGAGGATGTCCTCAGCGTCGAGGAACATGTACTAGGGTGTATGTGCGACTCGTTCAGATCATGAGCTAGAACAAATGAGACGATTTTTACAGTATCAATGACTCGTACCAATGAATAGAATGGAAGAACTCCATTCAATATCTAAAGATAAAGATCTCTCATATACCTCTATTTGTATGGAATTTATGGTTTCCATTGGTGCAAATCCAATCACCTCGATTTGAGATGAAAAGCAATTCCCCATTGGTAGCAAATGGTTATCCATTAAGCGGGGGGATATTATTTAAAAAGCAGAAAGATTATGCTCCTGCTCTTGTAAGAACGGACTAACAGGGTCAGCTACCTATTCAACCTTCATAATTAAATGCCGTCACTGTATGGATAGATCTCATTGTAAAAAGACCTATTACTCGATAATTCATGGGTAGAGCCAAAGAGTGTGAACCGTACAAGTTACCAATAATATTGATTAAATGAGGAAAGGGGCTCCGGTGTATAGAGAGGACCTCACCGTTTAAGAAGTAATCATAGAAACGATGGAAGCCACTATTTGTCCATTTATTATTTTATACCTAATATCGGTACAATTTTTTTTGAGGTGAAATGCCTGGAAGAAATAAAAAAAATCGTGGTTGGGAAGGTTATAGTAGCAAAAGCCGTTGGAATTTGTATTTTATACATCGGAAGAATCCGTTTTGTTATTAATAAACCGGGAAAGGGGAAAAGAATGACTGAAAGAAAAGAAATCAATTAGTTATTCATCAAAGTTTCTTTTGATTCAATGACCAGAGTTAGACGAAGATATATAGCTCGGAGACGTAGAACAAAAATTTGTTTATTTGCATCAACCTTTCGAGGGGCTCATTCAAGACTTACTCGAACTACTACTCAACAGAAAGCGAGAGCTTTTGTTTCCACTCATCGGGAGAGAGACAGGAGAAAGAGAAGTTTTCGTCGTTTGTGGATCACTCGGATAAATGCAGTAACTCGTGAGAATAGGGGATCCCATAGTTATGGTCGATTAATGCTTGATCTGTACAAGAGGCAGTTGCTTCTTAATCGTAAAATACCTGCGCAAATAGCTATATCAAATAGGAATTGTCTTGACACGATTTCCAATGAGATCATCAAATAAGGAGATTGGAAGGAATTCACCAGAATACTTTAAAACGAAGTTCCCCGGAGGATGAACTCCGGGAGGGTATAGTAGAAATTCATAGATTAAGTAGTAGGAATGAACGAACACGTTCAAAAAAAAAAAAAGATTTCTTCTTCCCCCATTCTTTTTTTTTACATTACGGCACGACAATCTCTTGGCTTTTTCGAACAAAACATCAATCTGAGTTCCAATTAGAATTTTGATTCGATTGAGGAATAGGCTTATTTATTTCTAGTTCTAGGACCAGTAGTTCTAGGGATCGACTCGGTTCTCTCAAATTGTTTCTCATTATTAAGAAAAGGTAACAAAGATAAAATACGAGCTTGTTTTATAGCAATAGTAATTAATCGTTGTTGTTTCAAGGTTAATCTATTCACTCGTCTAGATAATATTTTTCCTTGTTCACTAATAAATTGACTAATTAAACTCATGTTTCTATAATCAATTCGATCCCCCGATCCAATTGGGGGCAAACGCCTATGAAAAGATCGCTTGGATTTACGAAAGGGCCGCTTGGATTTATCCATGGTTTATTTCTTATTTCTAAAATCCTATTTCTTCATTCATTTTGGATCCGACTGAAATAGGACTTGATTTGTATATATTATACATGTATATGTAATTTCTTAATCTTCCTTGGAAGAGTGGCACACGCGGTTCAGTTCGATTTATTTCTTGATCTCCCCAAACATTGTATGTTTGTAACAATAAGGACAGAATTTTTTCAAATCTAATTGACTAGGTGTATTGTGTCGATTCTTTTGAGTAGTATATCTGGAAATGCCCCGCGATTCTTTATTCAAACCATTTCGGACACAACTGGTACATTCCAAAAAAACGACTACTCTGACATCTTTACCCTTAGCCATGAACCCCCTTCAATAGAGTAATTAAATTATTAAGTAAGACAATTATTTCTAACTATAAATTACTCCTAACCCCAGCATTTCATTTACTATCTTGTATAATCTTGAACAGCCTGCCCTCGATCCACATTTCTATTTCTGTTCTCCCTATATTAATTCTATCCTGAACCCGAGTTTTGATGAGTCTCAATCCACTTTTATTCTTTCTCTTTCTTTCCTATCCTAAAGAACTGAAAAAAAAAAACGGGGGGGATTAGTCACAGAGAATTTATTGTATCTCTAATCTTCTTGATCCCTCCCCATGTCAATAACTAGAATGAAAAAAAGGGGAATGTCAACGCATCTGGGAATAAACGATTGATCTCTATCAATAGACCCGCCAAAGACCCGAACCATAGAGTAGTTAGCACAGGTGCCGTGGAGAGATATGTTTTTATATCTCGCATTGAAAATCCTCCTTCTTTTTCTTTAACTTTATTGACTTTGTTGTATATTGTAATACATATATGATCAGATGCATATGTAGTTAAAGATCGTTTGTATTTGTACGGGGAATCCCTAACCAAAATGGATATATACAATGATCCGGTAGATGAGATCTACCTGTCCCTAAAACAGAAAAAGATGAACCCTTCCTCCTGAGCATTATGGATAAGTATTCATTCCTTTATACGTTAAGTATGTATATAATTCTTTATGAGACCAAAAAAGAAGAAATGGCAAAAGAAATGAAATTCTATATAGATAGAGGAAATTATGATGTGGAAAACAAAACAAGGATTCCCTACAATACAATGGCACTGTACAACAAATGAAAGGGATGTAGCGCAGCTTGGTAGCGCGTTTGTTTTGGGTACAAAATGTCACGGGTTCAAATCCTGTCATCCCTACCTATTACTTCTCCTATGCACAGTAACGAGGGGTCAATTGGGATCGATTAAAATTGGCCATAATCTATCATTTTATTATACTATACATACAAGATGTATTGGGGGTACAAAAAGAATCCTTTTCTTGACATTCGTATCTCCCATCATAATAAAAAAGCGCTCTTAGTTCAGCTCGGTAGAACGTGGGTCTCCAAAACCCGATGTCGTAGGTTCAAATCCTACAGAGCGTGATTCTGTTCTTGTAATGTCGAATCACAATAAAATAACTTCACTAACTTGAACTGCAACCTGAATTTGACCTCCTGGAGATTAAGGAGGAGGTCAATCAAAAAAAGAGATGTTACTCAATTAAAGGTCCAACTGATCGCCGCGTCTGTATTGTAAATATGCAGTTACGAATAATCCGGCCAAAGTAATAGGAATTAGACCTAACACAATTCCAAATAGAAAAACTTCAATCATTTCGATTTCTTTGAAAGAATAGAAAAAGAGAGGTAATATCTATCCCTAAATATTAATACGAATCGCCCATGAATCTCAATAACCAAGAATTAGCAATTGAGGCGGGAAGGAACTATAGAATACCGGGAATCTCACAGAAATATTCATTTTTATGAATTGTTCATTCAATGAATTTCAAATAAGTCGTATCTTGCTAAGGCCAATCAATAGAGCTGGGGTTATAGTCGAAGCAGCCAGTAGAAAACCGAAATAACTAGTTATAGTAATCATGGAGGAACTAAATGAGATATGTTCTTTTTTATACATATGTTTATAAAGCATTTACCTAAGTTTCCATTTTTGCGAGATACAATGACAAGAAAAAATACCAATTGACAGAATCAGTTCCGATTGAAAGTTCTTGATTCATCATCCATTCTAGACGGCACTAACAAAGAGGGGTAGAAAAAAAGATGGATTCGTCATCTGTAACATCTATGGACCTCATGATTCCGAATCAACAGA